TATTTTTAAAGAACTCAAAAAAAAAATTAGAAAATCGAAAAAGAAATGTTTTCAAGTTATAAGAATTTTAAAAGAAAACACAAGATTTTTTTTTCATGCCTTAAAAGAAACAAAAAAATGGGTTATTCAAAGTATTCTAGTTCTAAAAAAAAGAATAAAAGAACTCTCAAAAATAAACCCAATTTTATTATTTGGATTCCGAGAAATATATGAAGTGAGCGATGTTGAAATTCAAAAAGAAAAAGATTCGAAAATGAGTAATGAAATAATTTACGAATCACCTATTCAAATTCAATGTACGAATTGGATAAATGATTCATTGACAAAAAAAAAAATACAAGATCTGACTGATAGAACAAACACAATCCTAAATCAAATAGAAAAAATTTCAAAAGACAAAAAAAAAAGATTTATATCCTCAGATAGAAATATTAGGTCTAAGAAAATTATTTATAATGATAAAAGATTGGAAGTGCAAACAAATATTTTGCAGATATTAAAAAGAAAAAATGTTCGACTTATTCGTAAAGTAAATTCTTTTCGAAAATTTTTAATTGAAAAGATCTATATAGATATTCTTTTATGCATTAAAAATTTTCCTAAAAAAAATACACCACTTTTTTTTCTTGAATCAACAAAAAAAATTATTAATAAATACATTTACAATAATCAATCTATTTCCAATGATGAAACAAATCAAGAAGGAATTGATAAAACAAAACAAAATAGAATTCACTTTATTTCAACTAGAAAAAAAGCATTTTATAATATTAGTAATAAGAATAAGAACTCACAGATTTTTTATAAATTATCTTACTTGTCACAAGCATATGTATTTTACAAATTATCACAAACTCCAGTTTTTAACTTCTCTAAGTTAAGATCTGTCTTTGAATATAACGGAACATCCTTTTTTCTTAAGAATGAAATAAAAGATTATTTTTTTGGAACAAAGGAAATATTTCATTCCAAATTAAAACATAAGAATTTCTCCAATTTAGAAATGAATCAATGGAAAAATTGGTTAAAGAGTCATTATCAATATGATTTATCTCAAATTAGATGGTCTAGTAGATTAGTACCAAAAAAATGGCGAGATACAGTCAATCACCACTCTATAGATCAGAATAAATATTTAAACAAATGTGATTCATACAAAAAAACCCGATTAATTAACTACAAAAAACAAACAAATTTGGAAGAAGACTCATTACCGAATCAAAAAAAAAATGTTAAAAAACAATATAGATATGATAATTTATCGTATAAATTTATTAATTATGAAGATAAGAAAAACTCATCTATTTATAGATTTCCATTACAAATAAATAATAACCAAGATATTTTTGATAATTACAACACACATAAACGAAATTTATTTAATAGGTTTAATAGGATAGTGAATACCCCTATCCATAATTATCTAGTAGAAGATAATATTATAGATAAGAACAAAAATATGGATAGAAAATATTTTAATTGGATAATTCTCAATTTTGGTCTTAAAAAAAAAGTCGATATTGAGGCCTGGATCAATATGGATATTGACACCAACAGAAATAAATATACTAAGAGTAGGACTAATAATTATCAAATAATTGAAAAAATTGCTAAGAAAGTTCTTTTTTTTCTACCAATTTATCAAAATCAAGAAATCAACTTATCCAATAAAAAAACACTTTTTGATTGGCTGAAACTGAATGAAGAAATACTAAGTTGTCCCATATCAAATCTGGAACTTTGGTTTTTCTCAGAATTTTTGATACTTTATAATGTGTATAAGATTAAACCATGGACCATACCAATCAAATTACTTCTTTTTAATTTAAATGAAAATCAAGGAGAAAAAGAATCTGCAGACCAAGCAGATTTTGAATCAATTTTTTCAAATCAAGAAAAAGCTGTTGAAGAAAATTATTTGGGATCAAAAAAGAAAAAAGATAAAAAACAATACAGGATAGAAGCAGAATTTGGTTTTTTCCTAAAAAGGTATTTGCGTTTTCAATTGAGATGGGATTATTTTTTAAATCAAAAAATGCTCAATAACATCAAAGTATATTGTCTACTGCTTAGACTGATAAATCCAAAAGAAATTACTATATCCTCTATTCAAAGGAGAGAAATTAATCTGGATATTCTAATGGTTCAGAAAGATTTCACTTTTACAGAATTGATCAAAAAGGGAATATTGTTTATCGAACCAGTTCCTTTGTCTATAAAAAAAGAAGGACATTTTATTATGTATCAAACCATAAGTATTTCGTTGGTTCATAAGAGTAAGCAAACAATTAATAAAAGGTACCGAGAAAAAGGTCATGTTGATAAGCAGAATTCAGATGAATTCATCCCAAAATATCAAAAGATAACTGGAAATAGAGACAAAAATAATTATGATTTGTTTGTTCCTGAAACTATTTTATCCCCCAGACGTCGTAGAGAATTGAGAATTCTAATTTGTTTCAATTCTAAGAATAAAAATGATATACCTAAAAACACAAGATTTTTTAATGGAAATAAGGCAACCAATCAAGTTTTTGATAAAAACAAAAAAGAAAAAAATAAACTAATTAAATTAAAGTTCTTTCTTTGGCCTAATTATAGATTAGAAGATTTAGCTTGTATGAACCGCTATTGGTTTGATACCAATAACGGCAGTCGTTTCAGTATGGTAAGAATAGATATGTATCCACGATTGAAAATGAATTAATGGTACATTTTTACTCTATTTTCTATACCCTGTTGAGTCGGGTCTATAAAGGCAAAGAGATGCATACATTGTTTTACATTCCATTCTGATAGATGATATTCATTTAATTTGAATGACATATTAATTAGATCTCGAAAGGATCAAAAAAATCAATCTTCTTATTTTTATTTTTGTTATAAATTTTTATCTTTGGTGAGTGCAGAAAACCATCTTTTTTGATACCAAGTCGAATCCCAATAAAAAAAAAAAATTGAAATTATTAACGAAATTAAGATTCATAAATTATTAACGAAATTAAGATTCTTGTATATATCAAATTAAAATAAGTGGTATTATTATTATTGATCAATAAAAAAATCTATCACTAAAAAGAGAGCAAGTGAGGGGAGAGAGTATTTCATTTTATGGTAAAAAAATCATTAATCTCGGTTATTTCGCAAGAAAAAAAAGACGAAAACAGAGGGTCTGTTGCATTTCAAATAAAAAGCCTCACCGATAGGATACGAAAACTTTCTTCCCATTTGGAATTGCACAGAAAAGACTATTCATCACAGAGGGGCCTACGGAAAATTTTGGGAAAACGCCAACGGATGCTGTCTTATTTGTCAAAGAAAAATCGAATATGTTATAAAGAATTAATTAATCAGTTGAATATTCGGGAATCAAAAACTCGTTAATTTGAAATTTGAAGATGCATTTTGAATTATTTGATTTATTAGATCTTGAATTTTAATGAACTTATTTACGTTTTCAGCAATTCATGAAAGAATGAATCGAGGAAAAACCTATGAATATACCAGCTACAAGACAAGACCTCATGAAAGTAAATATGGGCCCCCACCACCCATCAATGCATGGTGTTCTTCGACTCATCGTTACTCTCGATGGTGAAGATGTTATTGACTGTGAACCAATATTGGGCTATTTACACCGAGGGATGGAAAAAATTGCGGAAAACCGAACAATTATACAATATCTGCCTTACGTAACACGTTGGGATTATTTAGCTACTATGTTCACAGAAGCAATAACCGTAAATGGACCGGAACAGTTGGGAAATATTCAAGTACCTAAAAGAGCCAGCTATATTCGAGTAATTATGCTGGAGTTGAGTCGTATAGCTTCTCATCTGTTATGGCTTGGTCCTTTTATGGCAGATATTGGTGCACAGACCCCTTTCTTCTATATTTTCAGAGAAAGAGAGTTAGTATATGATCTATTTGAAGCTGCCACCGGTATGAGAATGATGCATAATTATTTTCGTATCGGAGGAGTAGCGACTGATCTACCTCATGGCTGGATAGATAAATGTTTGGATTTTTGCGATTATTTTTTAACGGGAGTTACTGAATATCAAAAACTTATTACACGAAATCCTATTTTTTTAGAACGAGTTGAGGGAGTAGGCATTATTGGTAGAGAGGAAGTAATAAATTGGGGTTTATCAGGACCAATGCTGCGAGCTTCCGGAATACAATGGGATCTTCGTAAGGTTGATCATTATGAGTGTTACGACGAATTTGATTGGGAAGTACAGTGGCAAAAAGAGGGAGATTCATTAGCTCGTTATCTAGTCCGAATTGGTGAAATGACCGAATCCATAAAAATTATTCAACAGGCTCTCGAAGGAATTCCGGGGGGGCCATATGAGAATTTAGAAATTCGATACTTTGATAGAGAAAGGAATCCAGAATGGAATGATTTTGAATATAGATTTATTAGTAAAAAACCGTCTCCTACATTTGAATTGCCAAAACAAGAACTCTATGTGAGAGTCGAAGCCCCAAAGGGAGAATTAGGAATTTTTCTGATAGGGGATCAGAGTGTTTTTCCTTGGAGATGGAAAATACGCCCGCCAGGTTTTATCAATTTGCAAATTCTTCCTCAGTTAGTTAAAAGAATGAAATTGGCTGATATTATGACGATACTAGGTAGTATAGATATCATTATGGGAGAAGTTGATCGTTGAAATGATAATTGATACAAACGAAGTACAAGATATCAATTCTTTTTCTAGTTCTAGATTCGAATTTATTAAAGAGGTCTATGGAATTATATGGATCCTTATTCCTATTTTGACTCTTGTATTGGGAATCACAATAGGTGTACTGGTAATTGTATGGTTAGAAAGAGAAATATCTGCAGGAATACAACAACGTATTGGACCTGAATACGCCGGTCCTTTGGGAGTTCTTCAAGCTCTAGCAGATGGGACAAAACTACTTTTCAAAGAAAACCTCCTTCCATCTAGAGGAGATACTCGTTTATTCAGTATCGGACCATCCATAGCAGTCATCTCCATTTTAGTAAGCTATTTAGTAGTCCCTTTTGGATATCACCTTGTTTTAGCGGATCTTAATATTGGTGTTTTTTTATGGATTGCCATTTCAAGTATTGCTCCTATTGGTCTTCTGATGTCAGGATACGGATCAAATAATAAATATTCCTTTTTAGGTGGTCTACGAGCTGCTGCTCAATCGATTAGTTATGAAATACCATTAACTTTATGTGTATTGTCAATATCTCTACGTGTGATTCGTTGAGACATAAATTTTTCTCTATTCCTTCCTCTCTAGAAAAGGGGAAAAATGAATTGAGTCGATATTTTCATTTTTTTATTAATTATTTGGATTGATGAACTAAATCAGATAGTTATATGAGTGAAAGAAAACAGCTTATATATAAATTTGCTGTCAAAATATAAAAATATTGAGTCTCATTTTCTATGTATAAGAGTTAGAGAGTTGGGCGGAAATAAACAAAAATAAAAGAGACCATTTATCCCAAGATTGGTTGATTAGTCATCCTAACTTGAAGCGGGTTCAAAAGATTAACCATATTAATTTTTCACTATTACTATTGTTTATATGTATTCTCATACATGTATTACCATAACATAATGGATGATTGAACAAAAACGAGTGGATAGTTAGAAACACCAATATACGAAAAGGATTAGTAATGGCAATTATGGAAATTATCCAAAAGTATATTTCTGCATAATATACAAAGAATATTAATTGGGGCTTTAAGTTGGTAGAAATGATCAGGCAGTACTACCCACAATTCCAATCCAGAGTATGCTCCTATCCACGTATTAAATAAATGACTATTTGAAACGAAATAATCCTTTACTTGTATTTTCGTATTTTCTAAGCCCTTTATTTCTCAGAAAAAGAAAGAAGAATAGAAAATATATATATATATAGATATAGAAAAGAATCCAATTCCAATAGAAATTACAATAGAAAAAAAAAAGAAAAAAAAAAAAAAAAAGATCTTTCTTTACTTTTATTCTTTCCTTTTTATATCCATATTCGCATAAATAGAATTCATATCATAATTCATAAAGGAATGTAATGTATAACGTAAGTGAAAAAAAAAAAGCCGGGTTATTTCTACTTTTACAAGGAGTATTTTATTGAAGAATGGAATTATTACTCAACAAAAAAAAATTTCAATTTTTTACGAAAGTAAAAATTTTTTAAAGATAAAGAAAGGATGAGATCAATTCAGAAGTATTTTCAATTTGATTTATTATTCAAATTGGAGTTCTTATTATTTATTAATAATTTATTATATTTATTCTTAATTATATTATATATTTATTCTTAATTATATTATTATATAAATATTATAAATATAATTTTCTTCCTTTGTTCTAAAATTCATATTTATATATATTTTATTAATATTTAATAATATTTAAATATTTATATATATATTTATTTTTTTTTTTTTATTTTATTAATTTATTTTATATATATTTTAATTTATATATATTTATATATATTATTTATAATTTTTAATTATTATTATTAAAAAAAAAAAACATATTATTGTTAAACAATAACAGATAGAATTCAATTGATCTAATTCAGGATCGTATGATATATTTTGACCTTATCTATCTTATAAACATATCAAGATAAAATACCCGGTCCTTAGATTTATTTATGGTCCTCAAGGAGCCGTATGAGATGAAAATCTCATGTACGGTTCTGTACTAGCGATGGAAACAGTATATAGTATCATCGACTATAATTATCTAATAGTTCAAGTACAGTTGATATAGTCGAGGCTCAATCAAAATATGGTTTTTGGGGATGGAATTTGTGGCGTCAACCTATAGGGTTTATCATTTTTCTAATTTCTTCCCTAGCAGAATGTGAAAGATTACCTTTTGATTTACCAGAAGCAGAAGAAGAATTAGTAGCAGGTTATCAAACCGAATACTCGGGTATCAAATTTGGGTTATTTTACGTTGCTTCCTATCTAAATTTATTAGTTTCTTCATTATTTGTAACAGTTCTTTACTTAGGCGGTTGGAATATCTCTATTCCATATATATTTGTTTCTGAGCTTTTTGAAATAAATAAAACATATAGAGTTTTTGAACCAATAATTGGTATTTTCATTACATTAGCTAAAACGTATTTGTTTTTGTTCATTCCTATCACAACAAGATGGACTTTACCTAGGCTACGAATGGACCAACTATTGAATCTTGGATGGAAATTTCTTTTACCTATTTCTCTTGGAAATCTATTATTAACAACTTCTTTCCAACTCTTTTCACTGTAAAGGACTATCTTATATTCACAATTTGGATCAAACAAGAGAAATAAACAAACATAAAATTATTCATATATATATTCCCAATATGTTTTCTATAATAACTGGGTTCATGAATTATGGTCAACAAACAGTACGAGCTGCAAGGTACATTGGTCAAGGTTTCATGATTACCTTATCCCACGTAAATCGTTTACCCATAACTATTCAATATCCTTATGAAAAATTAATTACTGCGGAGCGTTTCCGCGGTCGAATCCATTTTGAATTTGATAAATGTATTGCTTGTGAAGTATGTGTGCGTGTATGTCCTATAGATCTACCTGTCGTTGATTGGAAATTAGAAACTGATATTCGCAAGAAACGATTACTTAATTATAGTATTGATTTTGGAATCTGTATATTTTGTGGTAACTGTGTTGAGTATTGTCCAACAAATTGTTTATCAATGACTGAAGAATATGAACTTTCTACTTATGATCGTCACGAATTGAATTATAATCAAATTGCCTTGGGTCGTTTACCAATGTCAGTAATTAACGATTATACAATTCGAACAATTTTGAATTCGCCTCATAAGTAAATCTCTTGATTTAAGATTCAAAAAAAAAAAATTGTGTATGTAATAAAATTGTGTAATGTAATTACTAAGATTCGATTTTGATCTAAAAGAATGAGGTTTTTCGTTTTCTTTGGTTAATACCTACAAATCTCAAGTATTGATTGATTAGTAAAAATAATGTCTTAATTTGGATTGAAAATCTATTAATTCATATATCTGAAATTATTTCAAAAACTAAAAACTATATATAATTTTTAGTTTTTGATAGGAATATTTTTTGAATCATCAATTTTTTTTTTCTGGTCTGGTCTCAATAAGGGCATGAAAAACATTTTGATTTATTTATTTCTTATTTTACATATAATGGATTTACCTGGACCAATACATGATTTTCTTTTAGTCTTTCTGGGCTTAGGTCTTCTATTAGGAGGTATAGGAGTAGTATTACTTACTAACCCAATTTTTTCTGCCTTTTCATTGGGACTGGTTCTTGTTTGTATATCCTTATTCTATATTCTATTAAATTCATATTTTGTAGCTGCTGCCCAACTCCTTATTTACGTGGGAGCTATAAATGTTTTAATCCTATTTGCTGTAATGTTCATGAATGGTTCAGACTATTCCAACGATTTTACTCTTTGGACCATTGGGGATGGGGTTACTTTGTTGGTTTGTACAAGTATTTTTCTTTTACTAATGACTACTATTACGGATACGTCATGGTACGGGATTATTTGGACTACAAGATCAAACCAGATTATAGAGCAAGATTTGATAAGTAATAGTCAACAAATTGGAATTCATTTATCAACAGATTTTTTTCTTTCATTTGAATTCATTTCGATAATTCTTTTAGTTGCTTTAATAGGTGCAATTGCCGTGGCGCGCCAATAATAAATCTATAAAATTAGCAACAGCAATCAAAATAAAATTTCATTTTGTGTTATCACATTTATTTTCCTTCAATTAAAATTCAAGATTGTTTATGTATAAAATAAAAAGATAAAATAGAAATTTTATTTTATTTGATCTATTACTAATAGTTTATTCCGTACTTTTTTTTGATTCTAGTCAATTGAATCCGTCGAATTGTTGTTCATATTATATTGAAATGAATTGAAATTGATAAGGAGTTGATCAATGATGCTCGAACATGTACTTGTTTTGAGTGCTTACTTATTTTCTATCGGTATCTATGGATTGATCACGAGCCGAAATATGGTTAGAGCCCTTATGTGTCTTGAACTTATACTGAATGCGGTTAATATAAATTTCGTAACATTTTCTGATTTTTTTGATAGTCGCCAATTAAAAGGAAATATTTTCTCCATTTTTGTTATAGCTATTGCAGCCGCTGAAGCAGCTATTGGACCAGCAATTGTTTCGTCAATTTATCGTAACAGAAAATCAATTCGTATAAATCAATCTAATTTGTTGCATAAGTAGTATTAATCATAGAAATTAGAATATTGATAAGTTCGAATTAGCATATATTATACATAATAATGATCCGGTTTGCGAAAATGTAAGAAATCAAAGTATCTTGGCTTTTTCACATGAGTTGATTCAGAAGTAAGTAGATTAGTAGGTAAATTGATTTAAAAAAATTCTGATAAATCATTGATTCATCTGGTGTCTAAATATATGATTCATTTACAAGTTTACTAGATCAAAATTTCTAATTAAAAAAAATTCTAGATCCAATGTCACATTCAGTAAAGATTTATGATACATGTATAGGGTGCACTCAATGTGTCCGAGCCTGCCCCACAGATGTATTAGAAATGATACCTTGGGACGGGTGTAAAGCTAAGCAAATTGCTTCTGCTCCAAGAACAGAAGACTGTGTGGGTTGTAAGAGATGTGAATCCGCCTGTCCAACAGATTTTTTGAGTGTTCGAGTTTATTTATGGCATGAAACAACTCGAAGTATGGGTCTAGCTTATTGATCCATTCCAAAAAACCTACTCGAATACGAATACATTTTATTTTTTTTTTTACCTTTCCCGACAAAAACCCGTGCTCCAAAATATTGGAGCACGGGTTTTTGTCGGTCCAAGTGTATTTTATTTTTACCACGAATTACTTTCCTTGGTTAACGATAGTTGTATTTTTGCCAATCTTTGCGGGTTCCTTAATTTTCTTTCTTCCTCATAGAGGAAATAAGGTAATTAGATGGTATACTCTTTGTATATGTATAATAGAACTCCTTCTAACAACCTATGCATTTGGTTATCATTTCCAATTGGACGATCCATTAATCCAATTAATAGAAAATTATAAATGGATCAATTTTTTTGATTTTTACTGGAGATTGGGAATAGATGGAATTTCTATAGGACCTGTTTTGCTAACGGGATTTATCACTACTTTAGCTACTTTAGCGGCTCGGCCGGTTACTCGAGATTCCCGATTATTCCATTTCCTGATGTTAGCAATGTATAGCGGTCAAATAGGACCATTTTCTTCTCAAGACCTTTTACTTTTTTTCATCATGTGGGAATTAGAATTAATTCCGGTTTATCTACTTCTCTCCATGTGGGGGGGAAAGAAACGTTTGTATTCAGCTACAAAATTTATTTTGTACACTGCAGTAAGTTCTGTTTTTTTATTAATGGGAATTCTGGGTATTTGTTTATATGGTTCTAATGAACCAACATTAAATTTTGAAACATCAGCTAATCAATCCTATCCTGTAGCAGTGGAAATACTATTTTATCTTGGATTTTTTATTGCTTTTGCTGTCAAATTGCCGATTATACCCTTACATACATGGTTACCGGACACTCATGGAGAGGCGCATTACAGTACTTGTATGCTTCTAGCTGGAATCTTATTAAAAATGGGAGCATATGGGTTGGTTCGGATCAATATGGGATTATTTCCTCACTCGCATTCTATATTTTCTCCCTGGTTGATGATAATAGGCACAATTCAAATAATCTATGCAGCTTCAACATCTCCAGGGCAATATAATTTAAAAAAAAGAATAGCTTACTCCTCCGTATCTCATATGGGTTTCATAATTATAGGACTGGGTTCTATAAGCGATACAGGACTCAATGGAGCTATTTTACAAATAATTTCTCATGGATTTATTGGGGCTGCACTTTTTTTCTTGGCAGGAACGAGTTATGATAGAATACGTCTTGTTTATCTCGACAAAATGGGCGGAATGGCTATCACAATTCCAAAAATATTCGCAACTTTCAGTATTTTATCAATGGCCTCTCTTGCATTACCGGGCATGAGCGGTTTTGTTGCAGAATTGATAGTATTTTTTGGAATACTTACTAGCCAAAAATATCTTTTAATGACAAAAATATTAATTACTTTTGTAATGGCAATTGGTATGATATTAACTCCTATTTATTCATTATCTATGTTACGCCAGATGTTCTATGGATACAAGTTTTTAAATTTGAATACTCAAAACTCTTATTTTGTTGATTCTGGACCGCGAGAGTTTCCTATTTATTCATTATCTATGTTACGCCAGATGTTCTATGGATACAAGTTTTTAAATTTGAATACTCAAAACTCTTATTTTGTTGATTCTGGACCGCGAGAGTTATTTATTTCGATCTCTATCCTTCTACCTGTAATAGCTATTGGGATTTATCCAGATTTCGTTTTCTCATTATCAGTTGACAAAGTCGAAGCTGTTTTATCTAATTATTTTTTTCGATAGTTTTTATTTTTACTTATAAAAATAAAAAAATAGGAATTCTATTCTAAGCAGTAAGTATGTAAGCCATCGAAAACCCTTTTTGTAAAGGAATGGAAATGAAGTAATTCAAAGGGTTTTCGACGGCTTACATGAAGTTTTCTTATATAGACACTTAAGCTGTACTATCTTTGTTTTGAATTCGTCAAGTACTTTTTTCAAGATGTTAATGTAAATGAACCATAACTATGCAATCCTATTCCGAATAAATTTACCCCAAAATAACATATCCAAATTATAAGAAAACCTATCGAAGCTACAATTGCGGAATTTACACTTTCCCAATTTTGATTTGTTCGAGTATGTAAATAAATTGCAAATATGGTCCAAGTAATAAACGCCCAAGTTTCCTTTGGATCCCAATTCCAATATGATCCCCATGCTTCATTAGCCCATACTGCTCCCGAAAGAATACCTATGGTTAAAAAGATAAACCCTAAACTAATAATACGATAACTCCAAAGATCCAATTGTTGAATTAATTGAAACCTGTAATAATTCCGAGAAGAAAGAAAAGAAATGTTTGGTAAAACATTGTTTTTTTCGCTAACGTATTGAATACTAAAAATCCTTATTAATTTTCGAAATTTAATGACTAGAAGGGCTAGTGATAATAATGATCCGCATAAAAGAGCCGCATATCCCAATACCATCATACTTACGTGCATCATTAACCAATGAGATTGGAGAGCAGGTACTAATATTTCGGATTGATGCATTTCAGTTAAAAGACCCGAAGTAGCAAAACCTTGGGTAAAAATAGCACTTGGCGCCGTTATTGCTTTTAAATTGAAATAGGTTTTATTTTTTTGTAAATATGGAACCATATGAATTATGGAGAAACTCCAGGAAAGAAAGATTAATGATTCATATAAATTACTTAATGGTAAATGTCCAAAATAAATCCAACGAGTAACTAATAATCCTGTTATACAAAAAAAAATAGTTATCATGCCCTTTTGAGACGAATCATATAGTCCTACGATTTCATCGACTAATAATGTTATTAAATGAATTGTAATTACAATTGAAACAACTGAAAAGGATATATGAGCTAAGATATGCTCTAAAGTTGAAAATATCATAAATTTAAAAAAATAAAAAAAAAAAGGGGGGGAAGAACTCTTCTTTCATTATAGGAATGGAAATCGGGAATTGAATTCATTATAGAACTTTTCTTTTTATTTGAATTTTCTAGGACTTACTTTTTTTAGAAGATGGCATGCCGCCACTCGGACTCGAACCGAGATGCTTTAGCACTGCTTCCTAAGAGCAGCGTGTCTACCGATTTCACCATAGCGGCTTGCTCGAAATCATAATAACTTTTTTTTATTCAATCGTCGAGATTAAAGTAGTCAATTCAATATTTTTTTTTAGGAAACATTCCAATTAATAAATAATAACTTGGTTTTAAATTATAGATTTTAACGTAACGTTTTCAATAGTTTTTATTTTTGTATTTAGATTTATTATTTACTTATAAGGGATAAGGGTACCTGTTTTATTTAACTTAACAATACAATAGGTTTTGATAATTTATTAGTTTATGCTCAACTAAAATGTAATTCTTCGAACGTTATAGTTATGACTTCAATTCATGAATAGAACTCAAAAGAAAATGTTTTTTATTATTTACATTTTAAAATTTAGAATTTATTTCTCATTTAGATTATTTAGTTTATGAATCTAATATCTAATAAAAAATTCATTTTTTGATGGAGAAATAGGATTTTCTGTATTACTAATTTAGTAATATACACAATAGATTTAGGGAATTATTTGCATAGCTTTGTATTAATTGTTAGGGATTTAGTTGTGTAGCGTATTTTTGTTAAAATTTAATAAACCTATTAAATATTGTTAAGTCTTGAGCCATAATGTGCAAATAAAATAATGCAAATTCCAATTTAGATCATAATTGTACTGTATTTCAAAAAAAAAAAAAGATTTTCTAATGAAATAAAATTAGAATTCTATTTTCAATTATTGAATCGATGGGGAAAATAGGAATCCCCATCCAAAAAACGATAAAATATACTAAAAAGAAAGGTAAAATCGTGTGCTTACGTTTATTCTTTTTCAAACACAAAAGTAAAAGTACTATTTTAGAATTCTAATTCAGTAGACAAAAAAAAAAGGATTCTACTATAAAAGCAAAACAAATTCAATTTAAGATTATAATTAGGTTAAAACATTAGAGAATCCAAAAAATTCTTTTTATTTATACATTCATTATATATTATTTTATTCTTATTTATTTTTTATTCTTAATTATAATTATAATTTATTTTTTATTCTTAATTATATATTATTATTATTTTAATTATAATAATTATAATTATATTAATTATTTTAATTATATTATTTTATTCTTAATTTAGTCATTCTTTTATTTATTCATTCTTATCTATTTTTTATTTAATTTTCATTTAATATCTAATATCCATTTTTTTTTTTTTTTTTTTTTTTTTTTAAAATAAGACAAATTAATATTATTTAAATATTTTATTATTTATTTTTTTTATAAAAAAAACTTTTTTAAATATTAGTATAAATAGATTTAATATCTAATATCCATTTTTTTTTTTTTTTTTTTTTTTTTCAAATCAGACCAATTCAGATTATTTCAATCTTTGATTATTTATTTTTTGTATAAAAAAAACTTTTTGAACTCTTCGTAGAAAGAGATTTCCCTAATGAAAAAGCTTTCAATGCCGCCCAATATCCTTTCCTTTTCCAAATATTTTTACGAATCTTTTTTTTTGATATAGAAGTGCGTTTTTTTGGAACTGCCATTAAAAAATTAGAATAGGTTATTCATTTTTATAGTTGGATGTCAAAGACATTTAGTATTCAAAACCAATTGTTCGTTACTATTAATTATCTATTTATTTTTTTTTCTAACTTGTACTCCCTTCATATCATAAAAATATGAATATAGAAAAATCACATAAAATCTTACTAGTAACAAAAAAAAGACAAACAAAAAGACTATATCTTCCATGGAATTCAATTCATAATAAAAAAAAAAAAAATAACTTGACTATCCATTTTACTATCAATTCAATTATCAATTGAATTCATTTAATTGGTCAGGCTCAAAAAAAGAGTCCATCTAATTTGAATTAGAAAATTGTAATGGGATTAGTAATTAATCGAGTAGGTAATTTTCCAAAATAGATGATTTTCTAAAAACTATTTTAGGAATTCCTTCTTTAAATTTTCTTTAAAGTATGTCATTTTTGAGATATCATAACGTTTACTAAAAATACAAATGTATTTTATTACAAAAAAAGACAATCAATCAGTTTCAAAATGAATTGTTTAATGATTCTGAATAACCTAACTAAAAAAATAATAAATAACTTTTCTTTTCTGGGATCAATTATGGGTTCTTATCAAAAAAAAATACTATATTTTATATTTTGT